TGTAGTATTTGATTGATCACAATTCGATATATTCCATTTACTATAAAAGTTCCAAGAGAATTCATTAGAGGAATGTTTCCAATCAAAATTGTTTGCTCTTGCGTATTCCTACCGGTTTTCAAAATTACGCCCGCCGATACATATAATTCAGAAGAATATGTAAGTGAATCATACACAGCATCTCTTTCTTTTATCACGGGTTCAACCAATTGATAGGTTTCCCCAAATAATTGAAATTCAATTTCTTGATCTGTATCTTCAATTTTTGGAAACTTATAAAGTTCTTCCGCCAAGCCTTGATCAATGAACCTACAAAATCCTTCAAATTGTATTTGATTAAACCCAGGTATTGTAGACATTCCCTGATTTTCATGTCGGAGCATTTGAAATGAATTCCCCATCTATAAAAAATCCCATTATTGGCTCAGTCTTCATCGATCATATAGATCGATTTAGGGCAAATGGTATTTCTATTCTGTTTACTGAATCACATAAAATTTTAATTAACTTCATATATATAGAATGTATGAAATACATAGGAACGTGGGAGTAATGAGAAATTTCTCATCAAATTTGCAATTGTTTTGTAATTTTTTAATAAATACAAAACAAATTGAAAGGAATTGAAAAAACATTCTTGGAAACTAAATTCTGATTTATGGAATTTTGCATAGAATATCAAAACAAAGAGAATTCCATTTCTACCATTATTATAATATTCCCTATTCCAATCCGATTGAATACCGGAAAAATAAATAAATGCCTTCGGAATTTTATCTCTTCGATGAGATAAAGACAAAAAAATAATAAACTCTATACACTTTTTTTTTCACCACCTCTTTTGATGGATCTCATTGTAAAAAAAACTTGCCAAGAAAAGAGATACTTTTTACCTATTTGGCTTTTTACCTATTATTACCTATTTATTAGTCTATCTATTATGAGTAGAATTTTTCTTCGTAGAATTCCAAAAATACGATTGGAAAATGACTCTATTGATTAAACATGTACAGATATAGCTATCTATCCCCTTCCTCTTTTATTGAGAATAGATTCGAGACAAGCACGCACGGGCGGTGTTAAATTTTGAATTCCTAGTCAATGAAAAATTTAAGAACAATAATTTATGATAATTCCCTATAGACATCATATATACATAGATACCTAATTATATATCTGTATAATTTTTGGTCTGGTTCCGGGGTTTACATGGACTCAAAATTTCTCTTATAATTGAGAAAAATAAAAATTAAGAAAGATCTTTCTCTTATGTCATTAAGGAAAGAGAATTGTCGATAAAACTTTCAGAATTGTTCATGAATTCGAAGTCACGTCAATAGTTAATGGTTCAAAATAGTTAATGGTTCAAATTTTTCATCAATTTTGGCTTTTGTGACTGAAATGAAAGTCCACATTCTATTTTTCAATAGAAAAAGATAGTAGAAGGTTTTCAGTATTCTGCGGTTTCAGATACTATGAGAATCCAAATGGAGCCGCTGAAAAAAAAAGTTTTAGTAAGGGAATTTAAAAAAGCGAAATTCAAGATGCAAATAGCAGACCAAAGAAAAGTTAAGTAATCCACCAAAAAAAGGGGAGTAAGATTTTCATCTATTTTGTATTCTTTCGGCGGCATGGCCGAGTGGTAAGGCGGAGGACTGCAAATCCTTCTTTCCCCAGTTCGAATCCGGGTGTCGCCTGATCAACAAAGGAAGTGAAATCCCTTATGGACTGATATAACTCTCACCAAATTTTTCCCCATCAGAAGAAGGAGAAAAGGACTTGCTTGATTCTAAGCATCTGGCGAGATTCTCAAACGGGAAAAAATCGAGATATGTGATCGATATTGATGATCTATCTTGGTTATTGCCCTTTTTTCTAGTATAAATTTAGTAAAAATTAGAAAGGTTTACGTTCACATAGATATTTTTAGTCCTACATCTTTTTATACTCTTATACTTCTATTAGTATTAGTAATAGTAAAAAAAACTTGAAATCATAATAATACTAAAGGATAGGAAGTTGTTAGATTTATTGTATTGCTTCATTCAATGAATAGTCTGGGTTAAGAATCCTTTTTTGACTCTGCACCATTGATTTCACTATTATTACTAAACAATAATGAAATAATTCCTTTATATTCATAGAGAGAGGAGACCTAATTTACATGGATATAGTAAGTCTTGCTTGGGCTGCTTTAATGGTAGTCTTTACATTTTCTCTTTCACTCGTAGTATGGGGAAGAAGTGGACTATAAAAGTTTTACTAATAAATTCAGTTGAGGAAGCAAATCAATACAAATCAATCAAATAAATGTATCAAAAAAGAAATTGAATTGGGAGCTGTGTACATTACTCTACATATTGTAGATTGATCTATATTATATATTAAGATTAAGACTCTATCGTTTTACTTTATTTTATACATTACAAAAATACTAATCTAATATATTAAATATATGGTAGAAAGAAATTTATGCATCTTTCTACCATATTCGAAAATCCTATAGTGTTGATTTTATCATGCGCATTTCATTTAAAATTTAAGAAGCTAATTTGAAATTCGTTATTTCGATTTTTCAAACATTCTTAACTAAGAAGTCAAATTTCATTCAATCTAATCATTTTGGCTGACCGTTTTTACGTATATTATAAGTAAAAAAGCAGTAGGAACTAGAATGAAGAGTGCAGTAGCAATAAATGCGAGAATATTTACTTCCATAATCTCATCCTTTTTTTAGCAATAACTAGGGGATTTAATCCCATAGAGATGATCATTCCCTGTAAATTGAATGGGAGAAATTCCATCTCAATGATATTGAATCGGATCAATATCATGAATAACAATATATGAGTTATCAAATCAATTTGTCGTCGCGAATTGAATAGTATAACATAGGAAGATCTTTTATCCATATTGAATCCAAAATGGAATTCCGGATCTAATCAAGAATTTTTAATCATTTTTTTTTTTTTACATTTTTATTTTCTATAACCTACCGTCTTCCTTGTAGAATCATCTGATAACATCTAACCACCTTCCCACTTCCATTGTTGACAAATCTGACAAAACAATCGAAGTAAAATGGAAAAGGGGGACGGGAGTTAACCTAAAAAACCCCCTTTCTGAATGATCTAATTTTTTATCTAATTCATTCTTTTTATTTTGGGGTTTGTTCTTTCGTCGATAGCATCTTTACTTCAATTTGAATTAAATGAAATTAGAAGGAAAAAAATTCTTCATTATCTCACTAGTGCTAAATACTAAAGAGGTGAAATCATGGTATGATCTTTCTTTTTTTGTTCATATCTTGTTCCTCGATTAGTACTAGAATACATATAGTAAAAGTTCCGTCTAGAATTTGATTAAATGAGATAAATTGTTTCAAATAAAAATAACTTAGTTTAGTCTTAATCATTGAGATTATAAACAAATCGTAGTCCGAAAGGGAAATAGGTTTCATCTAAAAAAAAGTATTTTCTCGGGGTAATTAGAAACTCGAATTTCATTTTCTATTGGACAAGAATTCTAGTTGGATATGTGTTCCTGATAAACATAGGGCATTTTATTTCATTAGATAAACCGAGAAAGTAAAAAACCAAACCTAGTACGACATCTCATTAAATCCTGAATAAGATGTTACCAATCATTGTACTAGTAATAATCCATATATATATCTCTCCCACCAATTGCTAATAGTCAAAGTAATTAAAATATATCAATTTGTTTGAGGAGAAAGAAATGCGAAAGAAAAAAGGAAAAAAAAAATGCGGATTGGTAATGCAATTCTAGTTATTCTGTCTCACCTTTCCCCCAAAATGTATAGCGGAATTAATGGATTTATTGGATGCGTCGGGACTGACGGGTCTCGAACCCGCAACTTCCGCCTTGACAGGGCGGTGCTCTAACCAATTGAACTACAATCCCAGCAAAATAAATAAAAAAGTAGACAGCATTCATTATTTTCATGATCTCAATCAAACCCTTTATATTTTTAATTTTCTTTCATGTTGTAAGTGCAACAGGAGTGAGATATTGATATCGACATAGTATGTACTTTAGTGAGAGCGACACAAATTACTAATAATCTTTTCACTATTTCCAAACCACTTGCCCTTGAAAATCAATCCTTTAACTTAAAATAAAAAAAAAACTTTTTTAGTTTCCTTAGACTTTCTACTTACAAATCACTGATCCCAATCTAGGCCATTAGCATGATCCTAATTTTCATTTCGGGGAACAAAAAAATCGAGCAAGCAAAACAAAAAAGGTATATAGAAAGTCATTTGACTTTTCTTTTCTATTCTCATGCATTAGCTCTTTCTAAAGGACAAAAATATTCATTGCGTCTTGGATGAGCGAATTCGTGGGCCGAGCTGGATTTGAACCAGCGTAGACATATTGTCAACGGATTTACAGTCCGTCCCCATTAACCGCTCGGGCATCGACCCAGTAGGAGTCCGTTTTTTTTTTAGGCTTATTGATAATACATGATCAACTTCCTTTTGTAGTACCCTACCCCCAGGGGGATTCGAACCCCCGTTGCCGCCTTGAAAGGGAAGTGTCCTAAGCCACTAGACGATGGGGGCATGTGTCCGCCTGCTATCATATTATGTTCATAGTGTACGCAGTTTTTTTGACATTGTCAATAGAAAAAAATACTTTGATTAGATCTAAAGAATCTATCTTATTTTCCCAATTCCAGAGAGTTTTTCGATATTCCTTTTTATGAATTATTTAATATAACCACGAGTGGATTCGATAGAAAAATTCATTATCAAATTTTATTTTTATTTCATTACTAGTATTTCTTAAATATAACTATATAACTAGTATTTTTTCAATATAAATAATAGAAATAAATAATAGATTGAAATTTATATTCTATTTTTTATTTTCGAATTAATTGTATAAAATGTATAAAATTCTTTTTTTGTTTTCCTTCTATCTTTATTTTTTTATAGGATTGATTTCATTTTTTTCTTATATCCATAGAAAGTTAT